CCTCTGCATTTAGCATTGGGTAGACCTCATACAATAACTGTCCTAGCTCTACCGTATCTTTTGTTTCATTTCTTCTGGAACAATCACAAACACTTTTTTGATTATGGATCTACTACCAGAAATTCAATGCGTAATCTTCGCATTCAATGTGTATTCCTGAATAATCTCATTTTTCAATTATTCAACCATTTCATTTTACCAAGTTCAATGTTAGCCAGATTAGTCAACATTTATATGTTTCGATGCAACAACAAGATGTTATTTGTAACAAGTAGTTTTGTTGGTTGGTTAATTGGTCACATTTTATTCATGAAATGGGTTGGATTGGTATTAGTCTGGATACAGCAAAATCATTCTATTAGGTCTAATGTACTTATTAGATCTAATAAGTATAAGTTCCTTGTGTCAGAATTGAGAAATTCTATGGCTCGAATCTTTAGTATTCTCTTATTTATTACCTGTGTCTACTATTTAGGCAGAATACCATCACCCATTTTGACTAAGAAACTAAAAGGAACCTCAGAAACGGAAGAAAGGGGTGGGACTAAACAGGACCAAGAGGTATCCACCGAAGAAGCTCCTTTTCCTTCTCTTTTTTCGGAAGAAATCCGAGTGAATGGAAAAGAAAAAATTAGTAAGGATAATGAATTCCACGTTCGAACATACTATAAAACAGTTTATGAAAATCTAGATGGAAATCAAGAAAATTCTAATTTAGAAATTTTCAAAATAAAAAAAAAAGAGGAGGATTAAAAAAATAAATACGTAGGACAAATAAAAGAAGAGATAAGAAGAGATGCGATTTCCACCTACATATTTTATGGCTTCTCCTAGAAAGAAACTTGTAATACCTACTGCATTTGTAATTACATCAATTATTCGTCTATCAAAAAAATGAGTTTGTTTTGCTAATCTTCTTATACTTTCAGTTAAAGATGTTTTATAAAAAGCGTCTATGTAACCACGATTATATGACCAATTATATACCAAATTTATTAGTTTTTCCCACAGAATTCTTTTAGAACCCCATTTTTGAAATGAATTAATTAAGTTTAAATTTAATAAAGATGAATAAAAAGGCTTATATAAGCAGTATGCTATAAATATTCCAAAAAAAGCTATACTGACTGAAAAAGTTGAATTTCTCAAGAATTCATACCAATCTACAAAATTATGTGAATTTTTATGCAAAAGATTTATAGATGGCGTCAATAATTTTGATAATATATCAAAGTATATTCCTTTTTTATTGAAAGGAATTCCTATAACTCCAACAAACAAAGTAAATAAAACCAATACAAGCATAGGAAATAGAATAGTATTGTCCGATTCATGGGGATAAGAGAAAGTTCTTGTATTAAGGCCAAAATTCGCAACAGTAAGAAAAGTTTGATTTCTTACATTATTACTAATTTGATATGTTTTCTTACAAAAACAAGAAGCTCTTTTTTTATTATTCATTGTTAATAAAGGTACTAAACAAAAATTTCTGTTAGTTTTTTTTCCTTCTTCTTTACCCCATAGAGAGATTGAATACAACGAGTTACTTTTTTTTCCACTGTAATTTTGAAAATAAGTGTTTAAATGTCCTTCAAAAGTAAGTAAATAAATCCGAAACATATAAAATGCGGTTAATCCTGCTGTTGAATAAGCTATTATTGAAAAAATTGGCGAAAACAACAAACTATCATTAAGAATTTCATCTTTAGACCAAAAACAAGCAAGGGGGGGAATACCACAAAGAGAAAGAGTTCCTAATAAAAAGGCAGTTTTAGTAATCGGCACATGTTTTGTCAAACCACCCATAAGAATCATATTCTGACTTTTATCGGGAGAATATCCAACTATAGCTTCCATTGAATGGATAATTGATCCAGATCCTAAAAACAACAAAGCTTTCGAATAAGCATGAGTAATCAAATGAAATAAAGCGGCGCGATAAGACCCTATACCTAGAGCTAACATCATATAACCCAATTGAGACATTGTAGAATAGGCTAAACCTTTCTTAATATCTTTTTGAGCAAGAGCTAAAGTGGCTCCTAAGAGTACTGTTATTATGCCTATAAAAGATATTATATACATTATAGAGGGGATAACTATGAAAAGAGGAAGAAGCCGGGCTACAAGAAAAATTCCCGCCGCTACCATAGTAGCAGCATGTATAAGAGCCGAAATAGGAGTCGGACCCTCCATGGCATCAGGTAACCATACATGAAGAGGAAATTGTGCGGATTTAGCGATAGGACCCAAAAATAATAGAAAAGCACACAAAGTAATAAAAAAAAGATTGACTTTATTATTAAAAATCACGTTATTTACTATTTCGAACAAATCCTGAAATTCGAAACTACCAGTTATCCAATAAAGACCTAAAATTCCTAATAATAAACCAAAATCCCCTACACGATTAGTTATAAAAGCCTTTTGACAAGCATTCGCTGCAATAGGTCGTGTGAACCAAAAACCTATTAATAAATAGGAACACATTCCAACTAATTCCCAAAAAATATAAACTTGTATCAAATTAGAACTAGTAACTAATCCTAACATTGAAGTATTAAAAAAACTCATATAAGCAAAAAACCTCAAATATCCTTTATCATGAGACATATAATTGTCACTATAAATCAGAACCAAAATTCCAACCGTCGTAATTAATATTGACATAATAGAAGTAAGTGGATCAATAAAATAACCGAACTCAAAAGAAAATTCATTATTTACGGTCCAAGACCATAGATTTTGATGAATGCAACTTCGACTTATTTGTTGAATAGATAGATAGAGTGAAAAGATCATAACTATACTTAACAAAAAAATACTAAGAAAGGTCCACATACGACGAAGATTTTTTGTTGCTGTTGGAAAAAGTAGAAGTCCAATTCCTAGTAAAATAGGTACTGGAAGTGGAATAAAAGGTATGATCCATGAATATTGATATGTATGTTCCATAAAATAAATAAAAAACTTTATTCTTAAATTAATTATTTCTGATTCACTGGTTTGTATCTTTTTTTCAAAGGGGACAATAAAAAATCACGCTATTTCAAACCTAAATGGAATTTTTTGCAAATTAGTATAAATCCTCCATAAATCTTTCAAAAAAAAAATATATATTTACATCAAAAAATTAGAAGTTATTAAAGAATATCACTAAGTTACTGTCAAAAATAAATCATTATTTTCCTTTTTTTATTATTACTATACTACTAAAGAAAAATTTTATTTTATGTAGATACAGAAAAAGTGAATTATTATTACGTACTACAATAATTTATATACATATATTAAGAATAGAACAAAAATTTACACGACAAAAAAGTACTTGATATTCATCATAGAATCAAAAAACTTTACCTAAAAAAGAAAGTTATTTTATTTTGATTATTTAAAATCATTACGGAATTCATTATCGAATTTAGTGATTGTTTTCCATTTCAACATTACAATAAGTGAGACTTTTTTTATTTGTAAGAAAGATTATGATAGCCAACAATTTTCTTTACATATGAAGTGAAGAAATCTCACAATTATAATATAATCTATCAGGATTGATTAATTAAATCTATCAGTATAAATTAATTAAATGAGCGCTCTCATATGGATACGGATTTTAAAAGTTAAATTCAAAAATAAAAAGGTCGGGTTCTTAAACTTTTCGATGTCTTTTTGTTTTGAAAATAATATATATAATCATAAAAATCTAAAGAAAAAAATAGCTAGATATGAAGTAAGAAAGAACCGAATAATAGATGTCTTTGACATCCAATTATAGCACTGAATCACTTTTTTCATTTTTGAATGGCAGTTCCAAAAAAACGTACTTCTATCTCTAAAAAGCGTATTCGTAAAAATAATTGGAAACAGAAGGGATATTGGACAGCGTTGAAAGCTTTTTCATTAGGGAAATCCCTTTTTACAGGTAATTCAAAAAGTTTTTTTGTACAGAAAAATAAATAACAAAATATTAGAATAATTTGAATTAGCCGAACTTAAAAATACATCTTAAAAATACATTTTTTAGAATACAAAAATACATTTTTTAAAATACATATAATTAAAAATACATATAAAAAGTACTCAATAGAAAAAAGAGGATCTCCTTTTTTTTTTTTAATGTTTTCACTTTTGTCTACTAAATTCTAGACCTTTTTTTTTTAGAATGAAAAAAAAAAAAGAAAGACAGGATATACATAAAAAATAAGGTCTCACATTTTTTTTTCATTTACCAAATGGGGATTCTTTTTTTCTCCATCACTAACTTGTTGCAAATAATAAAGATCTTAGATTTCCTCCTCTTTCGAGGAAATCTAAGATCTTTAGGAGAAGGAGAAATCCATGGGTTCTTAACATAAATTAATTTACGTTCAAATTTTTGAACTTGATACCTTTCTGAATTATTCTTTCTCTGAATTAGTATACCCTTTGTTTCCAATCGAATTGATAAAAGCATCTATCTACAATTAGTGGATATTATATTATTATATAATAATATATTATTTTTAAGTGATAAAAAAAATTATGGTTGGACTGTTTGTACAATACAAAAAGATCAATCAAAATAGATATTTTAATAATTATTATTTTAATTTCTCTTTATAAATTAAATTTATAAATTAAAAAAGAAGAATTTTCTTTTTGAGAAGTGTGAATTTTTATAAGAAAAAATAATCATTTTTTTTTTTTTTAATTGAACTGATAAAGAGTATTTTGAGTTTTGTCTTTGGATTGAAGTCCCAACTAGTTTATTTAGTTATATTTTTCATTGTATTCTAGGAAAAAATAGAAAGTACAAAAAGTGAATTTTTAAAAATTTTAAGTAACTCAGATTAAAAAAATTTAATTGAATTAAAAATTCAAAAATCCCTATTTAAACATTAAACAAGTTTTTATTTATTCAATCGATTGTAAATTGCATTGAATTGACTTTTTTTTTATTCAAAATAAAAATTTGAATCTTGACGATTCCATAAAAATTTGTTAGTATTCTTTTGAAT